AAAGTTACATTTATAATTTCATTTGTAGTGAAAGTGTAAAGATTCGTGAAAGAAAAAATTACAAGATAAGAACTAATAGGAATCGTAGTAATTTAATAAGTTCTAAGGATTTCGATATAACTCAAAACTACAATCAATTGTGGATTCAATGCGACAATTGTTATGGATTAATGTATAAGAAAGTCAAAATGAATGTTTGTGAACAATGTGGACATTATTTGAAAATGAGTAGTTCAGCGAGAATCGAGCTTTCGATTGATCCGGGTACTTGGAATCCTATGGATGAAGACATGGTCTCCGCGGATCCCATTAAATTTCATTCGAGGGAGGAACCTTATAAAAATCGTATTGACTCTGCTCAAAAAACGACAGGATTGACTGACGCTGTTCAAACAGGTACAGGTCAACTAAACGGTATTCCGGTAGCCCTTGGGGTTATGGATTTTCAGTTTATGGGGGGTAGTATGGGATCCGTAGTAGGCGAAAAAATAACTCGTTTGATTGAGTATGCTACCAATCAATGTTTACCTCTTATTTTAGTGTGTTCTTCCGGAGGAGCACGAATGCAAGAAGGAAGTTTAAGTTTGATGCAAATGGCTAAAATTTCTTCGGTTTTATGTGATTATCAATCAAGTAAAAAGTTATTCTATATATCAATTCTTACATCTCCTACTACCGGTGGGGTGACAGCTAGTTTTGGTATGTTGGGGGATATCATTATTGCCGAACCCTATGCCTATATTGCATTTGCGGGTAAAAGAGTAATTGAACAAACATTGAAAAAAGCCGTGCCTGAAGGTTCACAAGCGGCTGAATCTTTATTACGTAAGGGCTTATTGGATGCAATTGTACCACGTAATCCTTTAAAAGGTGTTCTGAATGAGTTATTTCAGCTCCATGCTTTTTTTCCTTTGAACAAAAATGAAATAAAATAGAACGGTTAGTTTATCAGAATTAAACGAAAACCCTGAAAAATGCATTTTTCTTTCGAATCATTTTTTTATCGATATTCTTGTTTACTACTCAGTAAACCTCTATCAACAAGATAAAAAATCCGTTTTTGCTTTCGGGAAGTTCAAATTAGACTAGACAAATAAAACAAAGTTCATTTTCCTCCCTTGCTTGCATATGTATAGATATATCAAATAGAGATATATACAGATCTATAGAGAGTATTCCATCTTTTTGCATTTCCAAAAAATTCCCTGTTGTTGGATCATATTCTAATCAATTTTGTAGAAATTTGTAATGGAATAAAATTTTTTCTTTATTAATGACTATTAGAAGTAGAAGACAAAAAGAATAATAAATCTAACAAGGGGATTATGATGCATCTATTTGATTTTTAAAGATTAATAAGTCCATTTATTTAGTTTGGCGTTTCTTGTACCTATTTTTTGATTCGATTTCTATTAGGTTATATATTAGTATTAGATATATATTTACTTAAAGATACTTAGTATAATTATATAATATATATAATAGAAATAATAAAAATACAAGATATTTTAAGATATCTTTAGAATTCAGAATATAACAATAACAGGTACAAATATTAAATTGAGGTACCCATTTTATGACAACTTTCAATAACTTACCCTCTATTTTTGTGCCTTTAGTAGGCCTAGTCTTTCCGGCAATTGCAATGGCTTCTTTATTTCTTCATATTCAAAAAAATAAGATTTTTTAGATCGGATGAGACCTAATCGTATCACTCCTTTTTGTATTTTAAAAACTTCGATTCGATAAGACCCATTTGGTAGAATATTGTATAACACATAGATTCCTACAAACATAAATAAAAAAAGCTCTTATGCATGTGTAAATGTATTATATGAGTAAAAAAATTTGAGCTCTTTTGAAAAATGGATCATCATCGGGCCGATGTATGAAATTCAAGTCAATGTATTTATTTGTATGTATATAGCTATAGGGGATCATATAAAGGAAGGAGATGTTATTATTTTAGATATAAAAAATTATATGAATTACTCCTGAGGTAAAGGTTCACATCAAAATAGTTGATGAGAGTTACTTTGAAAACAAAAAAAAAGGAAAGTCATATTTTCTCAATTCCAAAAAATTGTATAACTGGATCTAATATATATGAGTTGGCGATCAGAATCTATATGGATAGAATTTATAACGGGGTCTCGAAAAACAAGTAATTTCTGCTGGGCCTTTATCCTATTTTTAGGTTCATTAGGATTCTTATTGGTTGGAACTTCCAGTTATCTTGGTAGAAATGTTATCTCGTTATTTCCGTCTCAGCAAATCATTTTTTTTCCACAAGGGATTGTGATGTCTTTCTATGGTATCGCGGGTCTCTTTATTAGTTGCTATTTGTGGTGCACTATTTTGTGGAATGTGGGTAGTGGTTATGATCTTTTCGACCGAAAAGAAGGAATAGTGCGTATTTTTCGTTGGGGATTTCCTGGAAAAAGGCGTCGCATCTGTTTACGATTCCTTATGAAAGATATTCAGTCCATCAGAATAGAAGTTAAAGAGGGTGTTTCTGCTCGGCGTATCCTTTATATGGAAATTCGAGGTCAAGGGGCTATTCCTTTAATTCGTACTGATGAGAATTTTACTACACGAGAAATTGAGCAAAAAGCTGCTGAATTGGCTTATTTCTTGCGTGTACCAATTGAAGTATTTTGAAATGAATTAATTTTAAAAGACTAAATGCTTTGGCAGTAGGAAGAAAAAACTAAAGAATTTCTTTCTTTTTTTTTCAATTAACCATTAATCTATTCTTTTATGCTCGTTTTTTTTATATTTGATAGAAAGTTTCTTCGTCTCGAAATTAGTATTGATCGAAAAAAGGGAGAATAATATCCTGGAAACCCCATTTTTTCTTTATTCAAATTGGAAGTGTATTCTGAGTCTATTTCTGTATTCTTTCTAGATTCAAAGCAAAGACTAAGTTAAGGATTGAATCAAAAGAAAAAGAGAAAATGGATTCATAGGCTCAATACATTCTATTCGAATTAGAATAGAAACTCATGCTCGATACAAATATTAGATCTAATAAAATCAACAACTGAGGTAGGTTCATTAACAATTCACAGATTCAAAATGGCAAAAACGAAAGCATTCATTCCTTTTTTTTATTTTACGTCTATAGTCTTTTTGCCCTGGTTGATCTCTCTCTGCTGTAATAAAAGTTTGAAAACTTGGATTACTAATTGGTGGAATACTAGACAATGCGAAACTTTTTTGAATGATATTCAAGAAAAAAATGTTCTAGAAAAATTCATACAATTAGAGGAACTATTCCAGCTCGATGAAATGATAAAGGAATACACAGAAACCGATTTACAACAATTTCGTCTAGGAATCCACAAAGAAACGATCCAATTCATCAAGATACACAATGAGTATCGTATCTATACAATCTTGCACTTCTCGACAAATCTAATATCTTTCGTTATTCTAAGTGGTTATTCCTTTTTGGGTAAGGAAAAGCTTTTTATTCTTAATTCTTGGGTTCAAGAATTCCTATATAATTTAAGTGATACAATTAAAGCTTTTTCGATTCTTTTATTAACTGATTTATGTATCGGATTTCATTCGCCTCACGGTTGGGAACTAATGATTGGTTATATTTACAAAGATTTTGGGTTTGCTCATTATGAGCAAATTTTATCTGGTCTAGTTTCTACCTTTCCAGTCATTCTTGATACAATTTTTAAATTTTGGATCTTTCGTTATTTAAATCGTGTATCTCCGTCACTTGTAGTGATTTATCATGCAATAAATGACTAAAAAATGATTCACTGATCCAATTCTAATCTTTCGTACCTTATACATCATAACCAAATCAAAGTCGTATTTACTTTACTCTTTTTACCCATGAGGGATTCCTTGTATATTTCAACAAAAAAAATTGGATTTTTTGCAGTAAATGTAAATAGCAGAATTGTGGCTAGGGAAGTATATTATCGACCTACCTAACTTTATTGTAGCAATTTTCGGGATAAATGATTGGACCATGCAAACTAGAAATACCTTTTCTTGGATAAGGGAAGAGATTACTCGCTCCATATCTGTCTCACTCATGATATATATAATAACTTGGGCATCCATTTCAAGTGCATATCCGATTTTTGCCCAGCAGAATTATGAAAATCCACGAGAGGCAACTGGGCGTATTGTATGTGCCAATTGCCATTTATCTAATAAGCCCGTGGATATTGAGGTTCCACAAACGGTACTTCCTGATACTGTATTTGAAGCAGTTGTTAAAATTCCTTATGATATGCAACTAAAGCAAGTTCTAGCTAATGGTAAAAAGGGAGCTTTGAATGTGGGAGCTGTTCTTATTTTACCCGAGGGGTTTGAATTAGCCCCTCCCGATCGTATTTCACCCGATATGAAAGAAAAGATAGGAAATCTTTCTTTTCAGAATTATCGCCCCGATAAAAAAAATATTCTTGTGATAGGTCCTGTTCCTGGTCAAAAATATAGTGAAATAACCTTTCCTATTCTTGCCCCAGACCCTGCTACTAATAAAGATGTTCACTTCTTAAAATATCCTATATACGTAGGTGCAAACAGGGGAAGGGGTCAGATTTATCCTGATGGTAGCAAAAGTAACAATACAGTTTATAATGCTACGGCAGGAGGGATAATAAGCAAAATTTTACGAAAAGAAAAAGGGGGATACGAAATAACCATAGTGGATGCATCGAATGGACGCCAAGTTATTGATATTATCCCTCGAGGCCTAGAACTTCTTGTTTCAGAGGGCGAATCCATTAAACTCGATCAACCATTAACGAGTAATCCTAATGTGGGTGGATTTGGTCAGGGCGATGCGGAAATAGTACTTCAAGATCCATTACGTGTCCAAGGCCTTTTGTTCTTCTTAGGATCGGTTGTTTTGGCACAAATCTTTTTGGTTCTTAAAAAGAAACAGTTTGAGAAGGTTCAATTATCTGAAATGAATTTTTAGATCTGTCTATTTAGCTTTATCAAATTCGTAAAAAAGAAAAAAA